GCGTGGATGTTCTTATTTGGACATCTTGTTTGGGCTACTGGATTTATGTTCTTAATTTCCTGGCGTGGATATTGGCAAGAATTGATTGAAACTTTAGCATGGGCTCATGAACGCACACCTTTGGCTAATTTAATTCGATGGAGAGATAAACCAGTAGCTCTTTCCATTGTGCAAGCAAGATTGGTTGGATTAGCCCATTTTTCTGTAGGTTATATATTCACTTACGCGGCTTTCTTGATTGCCTCTACATCGGGCAAATTTGGTTAATTCTTATGTGTTATATCCTCGATAATATCATTTCTTTCGATGCAGAAGGGGGTCCGCCTTCTTATATTTCTACTATTTCTACATCTAGGATCCGACTTTTATCATTGATACTAATAGGAAGAACCGAACCATTATGGCAAGAAAAGGTTTAATTCAGAGGGAAAAGAAGAGGCAAAAATTGGAACAAAAATATCATTTGATTCGTCGATCCCCCAAAAAAGAAATAGGTAAAGTTCCATTGTTGAGTGAGAAATGGGAAATTCACGGAAAGTTACAATCCCCACCGCGTAATAGTGCACCTACACGTCTTCATCGACGTTGTTTTTCAACCGGAAGACCGAGGGCTAACTATCGAGACTTTGGGTTATCCGGACACATACTTCGTGAAATGGTTCATGCATGTTTGTTGCCTGGAGCAACAAGGTCAAGTTGGTAAGCATTAAAATATCGTTTCATTTTTTATATTCATTTCTATGATCATAGAGGAGCCCCTTTACCATTCTGTATAAATAGGCTATTCTATTTGTACCAATATGGTAGAGGGGTGTACTCAATCCTTCTTTGTCCATTAGTTCCCAGTCCCTCTCTTCGTCGCGGGGTAGAGCAGCTTGGTAGCTCGCAAGGCTCATAACCTTGAGGTCACGGGTTCAAATCCCGTCTCCGCAACATTTTTTTTGACAAAAAATGGAGGTTTGACTCCGGTAACTAGTAATTAATTACTATTTTTTTCTTTTTATTTTGGGGTGGGCAGGAGGAAAAGAAGGGAATAGTATAGAAGTGAAGAGGATAGAACCACTCTACTATCACTGTCAAGTATACTTAATTCTTTATCCTATTAAAAAAAAACGAACCCATTACCCTGGGCGGATAGCGGGAATCGAACCCGCATCTTCTCCTTGGCAAAGAGAGATTTTACCACTCAACTATATCCGCTTGTTCTTGATACACAATGGATGGGCCATATTTGTGCAGAGTTAGATCAGATACTCCTTTGTTTTTCAGAGTAATTGCAAAATTCTTATTTTCATTTAATAAAAAATGAATTTAGATTCTTTATAAATTATTAAAAATATTAATAGTAATTAGAATAATATCAAATTTGAATTGTATAAAATTAGATATTATTCTAATAGAAATACTATATATAGTTAACAATAACTATATAGTGAAATTAGAATATATAAATTTAAAATTATAATCATTTCATTTTAATAATAATAAAATAAGTTATTATCAAAAAAATATTATTATCAAAATAGTATTATAAATATTATAGAAAATTTCTACTATTTATAAATAATAATATATAATAATAATATATTATAAATATAAATAAATAGTATAATAAAATTATTTAATTAATATATATATATTTTTTAATTTCATTTTTAAATAGTTAAATATAAGAAGTTTGTTTGACCCCTCCCTTTCATTTTTTTTTTCTTTATTTGCATTTTGGGGACTTATATTTCATTTTAATGTGTCTCACAACCTGAAAATGAAAGAATTAGGAGGGGATCATTTCATTTTTGGATCTAAATAGAACAAATAGGTTCAAGAGATGAGAGAATTAAGGATACCCACCAAAAAGACTAATCCAATCCATAATGATGTACCGGAAAATACAACATTTTTGTTATTTGACCAACCATCAGGAGAAGCAAATACAACAGGTACACTAATCAGTAAGATTGCTGAAGTAGCAATTAATGCAAAAACAGCCAATTGGAAAGCAATAGTCATCTTTCTAATCCTCCAATCTATCAACAAAAGAAACTATATACCATTTGATCCCTTTATTGGTATCGGCCAAAAAATTGTATCAGCCAAAAATTCTAATAAAACGTATCATAGAGGGATTTTACCACGAATCTATTAATGCTGTATGACTTATTAGCACCTTTTACCACCTTATTAAATTAAGGCATGAGATCAAGGGAAAGGTATTTTTTTTTTACTTCATTAAAAGAGGCCCGCCAGATCATTATCTATATATATACAGATCGATAGCTAGACCCATAGGATCGCACCGGCACCGGATATCTTTATATATATAGGTCGTAATGGTATCAACTCATATATCCATGTTCTATTCGTTAGAAAATAAAAAAAAATAATAAAATAGAAATAATCTTTCGGAGAGGTGGCCGAGTGGTTGATAGCTCCGGTCTTGAAAACCGGTATAGTTCGAAACAAAGAACTATCGAGGGTTCGAATCCCTCTCTCTCCTTTT